GCTAGCGTAGCTTAAAAAAAGTATGGCATTGAAGATGCTAAGACGAGCCCTAGAAAGCTCCGCATGCATAAAGGCTTGGTCCTGATTTTACTGTTAACTTTAGCACAACTTACACATGCAAGTATCCGCGCCCCAGTGAGAATGCCCTTAATCCCCTGCCCGGGGACGAGGAGCAGGTATCAGGCACCAATCTCTTAGCCCAAAACGCCTTGCCATGCCACACCCCCAAGGGAAATCAGCAGTGATAAATATTAAGCCATAAGTGAAAACTTGACTTAGTTAGTGCCAAAAGGGCCGGTAAAACTCGTGCCAGCCACCGCGGTTATACGAGAGGCCCAAGTTAATAGACACGGCGTAAAGGGTGGTTAAGGGAAACAAAAATAAAGCCAAAGGGTCTCCTGGCCGTTATACGCTCCCGAGTATCCGAAGCCCATAAACGAAAGTAGCTTTAATTTAATATACCTGACCCCACGAAAACTGAGAAACAAACTGGGATTAGATACCCCACTATGCTCAACCGTAAACCTAGACGTTAATCCACAATAAACGTCCGCCAGGGTACTACGAGCGTCAGCTTAAAACCCAAAGGACTTGGCGGTGCCTTAGACCCCCCTAGAGGAGCCTGTTCTAGAACCGATAACCCCCGTTAAACCTCACCACTTCTAGTCACCCCCGCCTATATACCACCGTCGCCAGCTTACCCTGTGAGGGACTAACAGTAAGCTAAATGGACACATTCCAGAACGTCAGGTCGAGGTGTAGCGCACGAAGTGGGAAGAAATGGGCTACATTTTCTATCATAGAATATTCACGAATAGTACCCTGAAAAATTACTCGAAGGAGGATTTAGTAGTAAAAAGGAAAAAGAGTGTCCTTTTGAACCCGGCTCTAAGGCGCGTACACACCGCCCGTCACTCTCCCCTGTCACACAGCGATAAACGTTCTTAACACCAAAGCACCGACAAGGGGAGGCAAGTCGTAACACGGTAAGCGTACCGGAAGGTGCACTTGGATCAAACCCAGGGCGTGGCTGAGATAGTTAAGCACCTCACTTACACCGAGAAGATATCCATGCAAATTGGGTCACCCTGAGCCAGACAGCTAGCTTAACCACTAAAATTAACCATACAATATAAATAATATAAAATTAATTAAATTAAAAAACTAAATCATTTTTCCACTTTAGTACGGGAGACGGAAAAGGTAATCTTAAGCAATAGAGAAAGTACCGTAAGGGAAAGCTGAAAGAGTAATGAAATAACCCATATAAGCACAACAAAGTAGAGCCTAACCCTCGTACCTTTTGCATCATGATTTAGCCAGCACCACACAAGCAAAGCGACCTTTAGTTTGAGACCCCGAAACCAAGTGAGCTACCCCGGGACAGCCTACAAGGGCAAACCCGTCTCTGTGGCAAAAGAGTGGGAAGAGCCCCGGGTAGAGGTGATAAACCTACCGAACTTGGTGATAGCTGGTTGCCTAAGAGATGAATAGAAGTTCAGCCTCGTGCCCCTTTAATCAACTAAGAAATATCTAAATTAGGTACAAAAGAGAAACACGAGAGTTAATTAAAGGGGGTACAGCCCCTTTAATCAAGGATACAACCTTAAACAGGAGGATAAAAGTCACATTTTTCAAAACTAGTCGCCCCAGTGGGCCTAAGAGCAGCCATCTGAGAAGAAAGCGTTAAAGCTCAAACGACATACAGTTTATTATACTGATAATCAATCTAATTCCCCTAAAAATATTAGGCTATTCCATGCCACCATGGAAGTAACTATGCTAAAATGAGTAACAAGAGGGCACAACCCTCTCCTGGCATAAGTGTAAATCAGATCGGATAATCCACTGAAAATTAACGAACCCAAAAAAAGAGGGTAATGTGAATAATAAAAAAATCAAGAAACCATCACACACTTATATCGTTAAACCCACACTGGAATGCCACTAAGGAAAGACTAAAAGAAAAGAAAGGAACTCGGCAAACACAAGCCTCGCCTGTTTACCAAAAACATCGCCTCCTGCAAACCGCTATGTATAGGAGGTCCAGCCTGCCCGGTGACTACAAGTTTAACGGCCGCGGTATTTTGACCGTGCAAAGGTAGCGCAATCACTTGTCTTTTAAATGAAGACCTGTATGAATGGCTAAACGAGGGCTTAACTGTCTCCCTTTTCAAGTCAGTGAAATTAATCTACCCGTGCAGAAGCGGGTATAAAAATACAAGACGAGAAGACCCTTTGGAGCTTAAGGTACAAATACACCTATGTTAAACAACTTACTAAATAAGTATAAACCTAGTAGAAATTGGAATTTTACCTTCGGTTGGGGCGACCATGGAGAACAAACAAACCTCCAAGTGGACTGGGATAAGTCCTAGAACTAAGAATCACATTTCTAAGTCACAGAAATTCTGACCAACTATGATCCGGTGTTAACCGATCAACGAACCAAGTTACCCTAGGGATAACAGCGCAATCCTCTCCAAGAGTCCGTATCGACGAGAGGGTTTACGACCTCGATGTTGGATCAGGACATCCTAATGGTGCAGCCGCTATTAAGGGTTCGTTTGTTCAACGATTAAAGTCCTACGTGATCTGAGTTCAGACCGGAGTAATCCAGGTCAGTTTCTATCTGTAAAGTTATTTTTCCTAGTACGAAAGGACCGGAAAAAGAAGGCCTATGCTAAAAGTACGCCTTACCCCTAATTAATGAAGACAACTAAATTAAGTAAAGGGGGAACTCAAAAGGCAGGCCAAAATAAGGCTATATTAAGATGGCAGAGCATGGTAATTGCAAAAGACCTAAACCCTTTCGACCAGAGGTTCAAATCCTCTTCTTAATTATGCTAAACACCCTATTAACTCACCTAGTTAACCCACTCGCATTCATTGTTCCTGTCCTACTAGCCGTAGCCTTCCTCACACTCCTTGAACGAAAAGTTTTAGGCTATATGCAGCTTCGAAAGGGGCCAAACATTGTAGGACCTTATGGGCTCCTACAACCAATTGCAGACGGGGTTAAACTCTTTATTAAAGAACCGGTCCGTCCATCTACATCATCCCCATTTTTATTTTTAGTAGCCCCAATACTTGCACTAACTCTGGCTATAATATTATGAGCACCCATACCCATACCCCAACCAGTAGTAGACCTAAACCTGGGAATCTTATTTGTGCTAGCCCTATCAAGCCTAGCAGTATACTCTATCCTAGGATCAGGCTGAGCATCTAACTCAAAGTACGCACTAATTGGTGCCCTACGAGCCGTAGCCCAAACAGTTTCATATGAAGTAAGCCTTGGGTTAATTTTACTCTCCCTTATCATCTTTTCTGGGGGTTATACACTACAAATATTTAATATTACACAAGAAAGTATCTGACTTATAATTCCGGCTTGGCCACTGGCTGCAATATGATATATCTCCACCCTAGCTGAAACGAACCGCGCACCATTTGATTTAACAGAAGGCGAGTCCGAACTAGTCTCTGGTTTCAACGTCGAATATGCTGGTGGGCCCTTCGCCTTATTCTTTCTAGCTGAATATGCCAACATCCTATTAATAAATACCTTATCAACCATTCTATTCCTAGGCGCATCACACATACCATCCGTCCCAGAATTAACAACAATTAACTTAATAACTAAAGCCGCACTATTGTCAGTAATATTCTTATGGGTTCGAGCCTCGTGTCCACGATTCCGATACGACCAACTAATACACCTAGTTTGAAAAAACTTCCTTCCCTTAACCCTAGCCCTAGTCCTCTGACACACCGCTCTCCCAATTGCACTTGCAGGACTCCCTCCCCAATTATAACCTCAGGGAACCGTGCCTGAATTTACAAGGACCACTTTGATAGAGTGGCCTATGAGGGTTAAAATCCCTCCAGTTCCTAGAAAGAAGGGAGTCGAACCCATGCTCAAGAGATCAAAACTCTTGGTGCTTCCCCTACACCACTCTCTAAGATAAGGTCAGCTAATAAAGCTTTCGGGCCCATACCCCGAATATGACGGTTAAAATCCCTCCCATATCAATGAACCCCTATGTACTTACCATTCTCCTGTCCAGTTTAGGATTAGGAACCACCCTAACCTTTGCCAGCTCGCATTGACTATTAGCTTGAATAGGATTAGAAATTAATACCTTAGCAATTATCCCACTAATAGCCCAACAACATCACCCACGAGCAGTTGAAGCAGCCACAAAGTATTTCTTAACCCAAGCAACAGCTGCAGCAATAATTCTATTTGCAGCAACCACAAATGCATGAATAACAGGTGAATGGAGTATTAATAACTTACATGACCCGGTTGCCTCTTCAATAACGATTGCCGCCCTAGCACTAAAAATTGGATTAGCACCAATACATTTCTGATTACCAGAAGTGCTTCAAGGGCTCGACCTACTTACAGGACTAATTTTATCCACCTGACAAAAACTAGCCCCACTCGTACTAATCATCCAAGTAGCCCCTTCCATTAATCCGGCAATGCTCACACTACTAGGACTCCTCTCTACACTAACTGGGGGCTGGGGAGGACTTAATCAAACTCAAGTCCGAAAGATCTTAGCCTACTCATCAATCGCCCATATGGGGTGAATAATTATTATTTCACAATATGCCCCCCACCTCACTCTCCTGGCCCTAAGCACATACCTATTCATAACATCCGCAGCATTCCTCTCATTAAAAATAACATCAACCATAAAGATTACAACCATAACAATAATATGGTCAAAAGCCCCAATCTTAGTCTCAACTACAGCCCTGGCTTTTCTCTCATTAGGAGGACTTCCCCCATTAACAGGATTCATACCCAAGTGGTTAATTCTACAAGAAATAGCAAAACAACAACTCCCCCTTACAGCAACAATTATGGCCCTAGCCGCTCTCCTAAGCCTCTATTTTTACTTACGATTATGCTATGCAATAGCTCTCACCATCTCCCCAAACACAACCAATGCTACTACACCATGACGAACTAAGACAACCCAATCCACAATTACCCTAGCCCTCTTTACCACGGCTACCCTTGGGCTATTACCAATTACCCCGGCCATTCTAACACTCACTATCTAGGGGCTTAGGATAAATAAGACCAAGAGCCTTCAAAGCTCTAAGCAGGAGTTAAAATCTCCTAGCCCCTGACTAAGGCCTGCGGGACTTTATCCCACATCTTCTGAATGCAACCCAGACACTTTAATTAAGCTAAGGCCTTACTAGATGAGAAGGCCTCGATCCTACAAGATCTTAGTTAACAGCTAAGCGCCCAAACCAGCGGGCATTCATCTATCTTTCCCGCCGTTAGCCGGGTAAGGCGGGAAAGCCCCGGCAGACGTCAATCTGCGTCTTTGGATTTGCAATCCAACGTGTACTCCACTACGGGGCTGACAGGAAGGGGATTTGAACCTCTATCTACGGAGCTACAATCCGCCGCCTGTTTCGGCCATCCTACCTGTGGCAATTACGCGCTGATTCTTTTCTACAAACCACAAAGACATTGGTACCCTTTACCTAGTATTTGGTGCCTGGGCAGGGATGGTTGGGACTGCCCTAAGCCTATTAATTCGGGCTGAACTAAGCCAGCCAGGGTCCCTCCTTGGCGATGACCAAATTTATAATGTTATTGTTACTGCACATGCCTTTGTTATAATTTTCTTTATAGTAATACCAATTCTTATTGGAGGTTTTGGCAACTGACTTGTCCCACTAATAATTGGGGCCCCTGATATAGCATTTCCTCGCATGAACAACATAAGCTTCTGGCTTCTGCCGCCATCTTTCCTCCTACTTCTAGCCTCATCAGGTGTTGAGGCTGGAGCGGGCACAGGATGGACGGTTTACCCGCCCCTTGCAGGTAATTTAGCCCATGCAGGGGCCTCTGTAGACCTAACTATTTTCTCCCTTCACCTAGCAGGTGTGTCATCCATCCTAGGGGCAATTAACTTTATTACAACTACGATTAATATAAAACCACCAGCTATCTCCCAGTATCAAACCCCATTATTCGTATGAGCCGTGTTAGTAACTGCTGTTCTACTCCTATTATCCTTACCAGTCCTAGCTGCCGGAATCACAATACTTTTAACAGACCGAAACCTTAACACCACATTCTTTGACCCCGCAGGGGGAGGAGACCCTATTCTCTATCAGCACTTATTCTGATTTTTTGGTCACCCCGAGGTGTATATTTTAATCTTACCAGGGTTTGGAATTATCTCTCATGTTGTAGCCTACTATGCAGGTAAAAAAGAACCTTTCGGGTATATAGGAATAGTATGGGCCATAATGGCTATTGGCCTATTAGGGTTTATTGTATGAGCCCACCATATGTTTACAGTTGGTATAGACGTAGATACCCGCGCATACTTTACGTCCGCAACAATAATTATTGCTATTCCAACAGGTGTTAAAGTTTTTAGTTGGTTGGCTACGCTCCATGGAGGATCAATTAAATGGGAAACACCAATACTCTGGGCCTTAGGCTTCATTTTCCTTTTTACAGTAGGCGGCCTGACAGGCATTGTATTAGCTAACTCATCACTAGATATTGTCTTACATGATACATATTACGTAGTTGCACATTTCCACTATGTCTTATCAATAGGGGCCGTATTTGCAATTATAGCAGCCTTCGTTCACTGATTCCCCTTATTTACAGGATACACTCTGCATAGTACATGGACTAAAATCCATTTTATAGTTATATTTATTGGCGTCAACCTCACATTCTTCCCACAACACTTCCTTGGCCTGGCAGGAATACCTCGACGATATTCGGACTATCCCGATGCTTACACTTTATGAAATACAGTATCATCTATTGGGTCTCTAATCTCTTTAGTAGCAGTAATCATATTTTTATTTATCTTATGAGAAGCCTTCGCTGCTAAACGAGAAGTCTCATCTGTAGAATTAACCATAACAAATGTTGAGTGACTTCACGGATGCCCCCCACCATATCACACGTTTGAAGAGCCGGCATTTGTCCAAGTTCAATCAAATTAACGAGGAAGGGAGGAATTGAACCCCCATCTACTGGTTTCAAGCCAGTCACATAACCACTCTGTCACCTCCTTTAAGACATTAGTAAACTCGCAATTATATCACCTTGTCAAGATGAAGTCGTAGGTTAAATTCCTGCATGTTTTAAGCTCCAAGCTTAATGGCACACCCATCACAATTAGGATTTCAAGACGCGGCATCACCCGTTATAGAAGAACTTCTTCACTTCCATGATCATGCTTTAATAATCGTATTTTTAATTAGTACTCTGGTGCTTTACATTATTATTGCAATAGTATCAACAAAGCTAACAAACAAGTATATCTTAGACTCTCAAGAAATCGAGATTGTTTGAACCGTATTACCGGCCGTAATCCTTATCTTAATTGCCCTCCCCTCTTTACGAATTCTCTACCTTATAGATGAAATCAATGACCCACACCTGACAATTAAAGCCATAGGACACCAATGATACTGAAGCTACGAATATACTGACTATGAAAACCTAGGCTTTGACTCATATATAATTCCAACCCACGATCTTAACCCGGGGCAGTTTCGACTTCTTGAAGCAGACCACCGAATAGTTATTCCCATGGAATCCCCCATCCGAGTACTCGTATCCGCTGAAGACGTATTACACTCTTGGGCTGTTCCATCCCTAGGAGTAAAAATAGATGCAGTCCCAGGACGTCTTAACCAAACAGCCTTTATTGCCTCTCGACCAGGAGTGTTTTATGGACAATGCTCCGAAATCTGCGGGGCAAACCACAGCTTCATGCCTATTGTAGTAGAAGCAGTCCCACTTGAGTACTTTGAAAACTGATCCTCATTAATACTAGAAGACGCCTCACTAGAAAGCTAAACCTGGGTCTCAGCATTGGCCTTTTAAGCCAAAGAATGGTGCCTCCCAACCACCTCTAGTGAAATGCCTCAATTAAATCCTGCCCCTTGATTTGCAATTTTAGTATTTTCATGATTGGTATTTCTTACCATTATCCCCACCAAAACAATAAGTCATATATCACCTAACGAGCCAGCCCCTCTGGGCCCTGAAAAACACAAGACTGAACCCTGAGACTGACCATGGCAATAAGCTTCTTTGATCAATTTGCAAGCCCATCCTATATAGGTATTCCACTAATTGCTATCGCAATTGCTCTCCCGTGAATATTATACCCCACTTCCACATCCCGATGAATTAATAATCGCCTTATTACTATCCAGGGGTGGTTTATTAACCGATTTACTAGTCAACTTATATCACCACTAAGCACAGGCGGGCATAAATGAGCACTCCTAATAGCCTCCTTAATAGTATTCTTAATTACTATTAACATAATTGGACTCTTACCGTACACTTTTACCCCTACAACACAACTATCCTTAAATATAGGACTTGCTGTCCCACTATGGCTTGCTACAGTTATTATTGGGATACGTAATCAACCAACAGTGGCCTTGGGCCATCTTCTGCCAGAAGGCACTCCTATCCCTCTAATCCCCGTACTTATTATTATTGAAACAATTAGCCTCTTTATTCGACCATTGGCCCTGGGCGTCCGGCTAACAGCTAATCTTACTGCAGGCCACCTCTTAATTCAGTTAATTGCCACTGCCGTGTTTGTCCTTCTTCCAATAATACCAACAGTGGCAATTCTCACAGCCACTGTTCTACTTCTCTTAACACTACTAGAAGTTGCAGTAGCAATAATTCAAGCTTACGTTTTTGTCCTTCTCCTTAGCCTATACCTACAAGAAAACGTCTAATGGCCCACCAAGCACACGCATATCATATGGTTGACCCAAGCCCATGACCTTTAACCGGCGCAGTCGGAGCTTTACTATTAACATCCGGCCTAGCAATCTGGTTCCATTTCCACTCTACCACACTTATAACCCTTGGACTAATTCTTCTACTTCTTACAATATATCAATGGTGACGAGACATTATCCGAGAAGGAACATTTCAAGGCCATCACACACTCCCAGTACAAAAAGGCTTACGCTATGGTATAATTTTATTCATTACATCCGAAGTATTCTTTTTTCTCGGGTTTTTCTGAGCCTTCTACCACTCAAGCCTAGCACCCACCCCTGAACTAGGGGGATGCTGACCCCCAACTGGCCTTACTACACTGGACCCATTTGAAGTCCCATTACTTAACACAGCCGTTCTTCTAGCGTCTGGGGTTACGGTAACATGGGCCCACCACAGTTTAATAGAAAATAATCGCAAACAAGCTATTCAATCTTTAACACTAACAATTCTATTAGGATTATACTTTACTGCCCTACAAGCCATAGAGTACTACGAAGCACCTTTTACTATTGCAGACGGAGTTTATGGTTCCACGTTTTTCGTGGCCACAGGATTCCACGGACTACACGTTATCATTGGGTCTTCATTTCTAGCCGTCTGCCTACTCCGACAAATCCAATATCATTTTACATCTGAACATCACTTTGGCTTTGAAGCTGCCGCATGATACTGACACTTTGTAGATGTAGTATGGCTATTCCTCTACGTATCAATTTATTGATGAGGCTCATATCTTTCTAGTATTTAATGCTAGTACGAGTGACTTCCAATCACCCAGTCTTGGTTAAACCCCAAGGAAAGATAATGAACTTAGTTATTATAATCTTAACTATTACAACAACCCTTTCTCTAGTTTTAGCAACAGTATCTTTTTGATTACCCCAAATAAACCCAGATGCAGAAAAACTCTCACCATATGAATGCGGTTTTGACCCACTCGGGTCAGCCCGACTTCCATTCTCCCTGCGATTCTTCCTGGTAGCCATCTTGTTTTTATTGTTTGACCTAGAAATTGCCCTCCTTCTCCCACTTCCCTGGGGAGATCAGCTCCACAACCCTGCCAACACCTTTCTCTGAGCCATAGCAGTTTTAATCTTACTCACTCTCGGACTAATTTATGAATGAGCCCAAGGAGGCTTAGAATGAGCAGAATAGAGAGTTAGTCCAACATAAGACCTCTGATTTCGGCTCAGATAATTGTGGTTTAATTCCACCACCCTCTTATGACACCCGTACACTTCAGCTTCAGCTCAGCTTTTATACTAGGCCTCATGGGCCTAGCATTCCATCGAACCCACCTGCTCTCTGCACTGCTCTGTCTGGAAGGGATAATACTATCCTTGTTTATTGCACTGGCCCTTTGAGCCATACAATTTGAATCAACCATATTTTCTGCAGCCCCCATGCTCTTGCTAGCCTTCTCTGCCTGCGAGGCTAGCGCCGGCCTCGCACTTTTAGTTGCTACAGCCCGAACCCATGGAACTGACCGACTACAAAACCTTAGTCTTCTACAATGTTAAAAGTATTAATTCCCACAATTATACTCTTCCCAATAATTTGGCTCTCATCACCCAAATGATTATGACCCACAACAACTGCCCAAAGCTTATTAATCGCACTTATCAGCCTTACCTGGCTAAAATGACCATCAGAAATTGGGTGATCCGCCTCCAATATATACCTAGCCACAGACCCCTTATCCACCCCACTCTTGGTTCTTACATGCTGACTTCTTCCTTTGATAATTTTAGCTAGTCAAAACCATATCTACCCAGAGCCAATCAACCGACAACGGTTATATATTAGCCTTTTGGCCTCCCTACAAACCTTCCTAATTATAGCATTTGGGGCCACAGAAATTATCATATTTTATATTATATTTGAAGCCACCCTTATCCCAACACTTATTGTTATTACCCGGTGGGGTAATCAAACTGAGCGCCTAAACGCCGGGACCTACTTTTTATTCTACACCTTAACAGGCTCACTACCACTTTTAATCGCCCTCTTACTGCTCCAACAATCAACAGGTACACTATCAATACTAATCTTACAATACTCCCAACCGCTTACACTTGACTCCTGGGGCCATAATATCTGATGAGCTGGGTGCTTGATTGCATTTCTAGTAAAAATGCCCCTTTATGGGGTCCACCTTTGGCTACCAAAGGCCCATGTTGAAGCCCCAGTAGCGGGATCCATGGTCCTGGCCGCAGTACTCCTTAAACTCGGAGGTTACGGAATAATACGGATAATAATTATATTAGATCCACTCTCAAAAGAACTTGCCTACCCCTTTATTATTCTAGCCCTATGGGGTATTCTTATAACCGGGTCAATCTGTCTACGACAAACAGATATAAAATCTTTAATCGCCTATTCATCTGTGAGCCACATAGGATTAGTAGCGGGAGGTATTTTGATCCAAACCCCTTGAGGGTTTACAGGGGCAATCATTTTAATAATTGCCCACGGACTAGTATCCTCAGCATTATTTTGCCTAGCTAATACTACTTATGAACGAACCCACAGCCGAACTATAGTACTAGCCCGAGGTCTCCAAATAATCTTTCCATTAACTGCAATTTGATGGTTCATGGCCAACTTGGCAAATTTAGCTCTACCGCCCCTCCCAAACCTTATGGGCGAGATTATAATCATCACCACCCTATTTAATTGATCCCCATGAACCATCATAATCACAGGACTAGGAACATTAATTACAGCAGCTTATTCTCTTTACTTATTTCTAACAACACAACGAGGGCCAACACCAAACCACATCAAAGGGCTTTCACCATTCCACACCCGAGAACACCTACTAATAATACTCCACCTAATCCCCGTTATTCTGCTAGTGATAAAACCAGAACTCATTTGAGGCTGATGCTACTAGTAAGTATAGTTTAATCAAAACATCAGATTGTGATTCTAAAAACAGAGGTTAAAATCCTCTTACTCACCGAGGAGGGCCTAGAGCAATAGATACTGCTAATACCTATATCCATGGTTAAATCCCATGGCTTCCTTGCGCCTCCAAAGGATAATAGCCCATCCGTTGGTCTTAGGAACCAAAAACTCTTGGTGCAAATCCAAGTGGAAGCTATGCACCCAACTACCCTAGTCTTATCGTCTTCATTAATTCTAGTTATTACAATTCTTATTTGCCCCCTATTAATAACACTTAACAACCCGCCTAAAAACCCAAATTGGGCTACAGCATACGTTAAAACTGCCGTAAGCACCGCATTTTACATTAGCCTCTTACCACTTGTCCTATTTTTAGATCAAGGGGCCGAAACTATTATTACTAACTGACATTGAATGAATACAACCCTCTTTGATATTAACATTAGCTTTAAATTTGACCACTACTCCATTATTTTTACACCTGTTGCCCTTTATGTAACCTGATCCATCCTTGAATTCGCATCCTGGTATATACACTCAGACCCAAACATAAACCGATTCTTCAAATATTTACTACTATTTTTAGTGGCTATAATTATTCTCGTAACCGCAAACAATTTATTTCAATTTTTCATCGGATGAGAAGGGGTGGGTATCATATCCTTCCTCCTAATTGGCTGATGACACGGACGAGCTGACGCTAACACAGCAGCCCTTCAAGCCGTCCTGTATAATCGAGTTGGAGACATTGGGCTAATTATATGTATGGCCTGAACTGCAGTTAACCTAAATTCATGAGAAATACAACAAATCTTTATCTTGGCAAAAACTTTTGATATAACACTTCCCCTTATAGGATTAATTATAGCAGCAACTGGTAAATCAGCCCAGTTTGGCCTGCATCCATGGCTACCCGCAGCCATGGAGGGTCCCACGCCAGTCTCTGCCCTACTTCACTCCAGCACCATAGTTGTTGCTGGTATCTTCTTACTCATTCGACTTCACCCAATTATAGAAGACAACAACCTGGCACTAACAGCCTGTCTATGCCTAGGAGCACTAACCACAGTATTTACAGCTGCCTGTGCCCTGACACAAAACGATATCAAAAAAATTGTAGCATTTTCAACATCAAGTCAGTTGGGACTAATAATAGTTACAATTGGCCTCAATCAGCCTCAACTAGCATTCCTACACATCTGCACTCATGCCTTTTTTAAAGCAATATTATTCTTATGTTCAGGGTCTATTATTCACAGCCTTAATGATGAACAAGACATCCGAAAAATAGGAGGATTACAAAATCTACTACCATTTACATCAACCTGCCTAACCGTCGGTAGCTTAGCCTTGACAGGAACACCCTTTCTAGCAGGATTTTTCTCAAAAGATGCAATTATTGAAGCACTAAATACCTCCTACCTAAACGCCTGAGCCCTAACACTAACTCTTATTGCCACATCTTTCACCGCCATTTATAGCTTCCGGGTAATATTTTTTGTAACTATAGGCTCCCCCCGATTTACCACACTATCCCCAATTAACGAAAACAACTTATCAGTAATTAACCCAATTAAACGACTTGCCTGAGGAAGTATTATTGCAGGATTTATTATTTCATCAAACCTCCTGACCTCAAAAACCCCTATTATAACCATACCAACAACCCTAAAAATAGCTGCCCTCACAGTAACAATTATTGGCCTACTTACAGCCATAGAACTAGCAGGATTAACTAACAAACAACTTAAAATCAAAACCACAACCCCACTCCACCACTTCTCTAATATACTGGGCTATTTCCCAATAACTATTCACCGACTAATCCCGAAACTAAACTTGATACTAGGGCAATCCATTGCCACACAACTAGTAGACCAATCATGATTTGAAGCCGTAGGGCCAAAGGGAATAGCTTCCACCCAAATTAAAATAGCCAAGACTATTAGCGACACCCAACGAGGTATGATCAAAACTTATTTAATAATCTTTTTGTTGTCAATGACCCTGGCCATCTTATTAACAATAATTTAAACTGCACGAAGGGCCCCCCGACCAAGCCCACGAGTTAGCTCCAACACTACAAATAACGTTAGTAATAAAACCCACGCACTAATAACTAATAAACCTCCCCCAGACGAATACATTATAGCCACCCCTCCAACATCTCCACGCAACATAGAAAACTCCTTTAAATCATCGATGACAATTCATGACCCCTCATATCAACCCTCCCAAAAAAAACCAACAACCAAACCTACACCCAGTAAATAAATTAAAACATAACTAACCACAGAACGATCACCCCAAGCCTCTGGGAAAGGCTCAGCGGCCAAGGCTGCTGAATAAGCAAACACAACAAGCATCCCGCCCAAATAAATTAAAAAAAGGACTAAAGACAAAAAAGAACCCCCATGCCCGATAAGCACCCCACACCCCACCCCTGCTGCTACCACTAAACCAAAAGCAGCAAAGTAAGGCGCAGGGTTAGAAGCCACAGCAACCAGCCCAATAATTAAAGCCATCAACAGTAATGATACAATATAAGTCATAATTTTTACTTGGGTTTTAACCAAGACCAGTGACTTGAAGAACCACCGTTGTTATTCAACTATAAAAACCCTAATGGCAAGCCTACGAAAAACACACCCTTTAATCAAAATCGCCAACCACGCATTAGTCGACTTACCAGCCCCATCCAATATCTCAGTATGGTGAAACTTTGGGTCACTCCTGGGGTTATGTCTAGCCGCACAAATCATTACAGGGCTATTTCTAGCCATACACTATACGTCTGACATCTCCACCGCCTTCTCCTCAGTGGCCCATATTTGCCGTGACGTAAACTATGGGTGACTAATTCGAAGCATACACGCTAACGGGGCCTCATTCTTTTTCATCTGCCTATACCTACACATTGCCCGAGGACTATATTATGGGTCCTATTTATATAAAGAAACCTGAAATATTGGGGTTGTTCTTTTCCTATTAGTAATGATAACAGCCTTTGTAGGCTACGTATTACCATGAGGGCAGATGTCATTTTGAGGCGCCACAGTAATTACCAACTTATTATCAGCAATTCCTTACATGGGAAATACCTTAGTACAATGAATCTGGGGTGGATTTTCAGTAGACAACGCAACCCTAACTCGATTCTTTGCATTTCACTTCCTATTCCCATTTATTGTAGCCGCAGCCACCCTTATCCACTTACTATTTTTACACGAAACAGGATCAAATAACCCCACAGGCCTAAACTCAAATACAGATAAAATCACCTTCCATCCCTACTTTTCCTATAAAGACCTGCTCGGATTTGTAATTATACTACTAGCCCTCACATCATTAGCGTTGTTCTCTCCTAATCTTCTAGGAGACCCAGACAACTTTACCCCAGCTAATCCATTAGTAACTCCCCCTCATATCAAGCCTGAGTGGTATTTTCTATTTGCCTACGCCATCCTCCGCTCAATTCCAAATAAACTCGGGGGAGTCTTGGCTCTTTTATCTTCTATCCTTATTCTTATATTAGTACCCATCCTCCACACATCAAAACAACGAGGACTAACATTCCGACCCATCACCCAACTTCTTTTTTGAGCCCTCGTCGCAGACATATTTATCCTAACATGAATTGGAGGAATACCAGTAGAACATCCATTTATTATTATTGGACAAATCGCATCAATCCTCTACTTTATATTATTTTTAATCCTGATGCCACTCGCCGGCTGATTAGAAAATAAAGCAATAGAATGAGCTTGCCCTAGTAGCTTAGTCTTTAAAGCATCGGTCTTGTAAACCGAAGATAAGGGGTTAAATTCCTCTCTAGCGCCAGAAAAAAGAGATTCTAACTCTCACTACTAGCACCCAAGGCTAGTATTCTAAATTAAATTATTTTCTGGCATGTATGGTATAGTACATATTATGCATAATATTACATTAATGCTCTGGTACATATATGTATAATCACCAAAAATTTTTTTTAACCATAAAACAAGTACTAATTAATAAGGTATGCATAAACATTAATTTAAAATTCAAAAATAATTTCTTTTAAATTAAGTTGATGCCTAATCTAAATGATTATTCTTTAAACTATCTTACTATGAACAACTCAAATACATTTCTAGGGTGATTATTAATGTAGTAAGAAACCACCAACCAGTTTATATAATTGCATATTCTGCATGATAGAACCAGGGACACAACTGTAACTAAGGTAAATCATTAACTATTCCTTGCATTTGGCTTCTCATTCACGGGACATGGCATGTTTATTCCACCCCAGAGCTTTATACTTGCATCCGGTTACTAGTGTAGTTCATACGTTTAATAACCCCACATGCTTCGCGTTCTTTTAAATGCATTTGGTTCTTTTTTAACTCTTCCTTTCAATTGCATTTCAGAGTGAACTTTAAGGTATAAAATTAAGCTTGAACATTTTTCCTTGATTGTGATTATAAAAATGAAAGATTTAAAGACATAACTTAAGAGTTACATACGTTTATATCAAGTGCATAACATATTATTATTCAACACAGATCTATACTATATGCCCCCTTTTGGTTTTCGCGCGTTAAACCCCCCTACCCCCTACGCTCAGAAAATCCTGTTATTCTTGTTAAACCCCTAAACCAAGAAAGGCTCAGCCAAGCGCATCAAAGTAACGAATTTTGGTAATGTTATCTTATGCCATCACATATATATATATAACATATAAAATTTTATTATACACTTTTTTTTTACTAAAAAATAACCAAAAAACCTCGATAGAAAATATTATTAAATCCTCAATACTAATATTTTGGGTTAAATTTA